ATGTGAAATATTATAATAGTGTATAAACATGCATTTCTTGGGGAAAAAAGTCTTCTAGAGGCTTTCCTGTTTCCGGGGGGTTTTCAGGAATAATAGCAATCTTAGGAGATTAGGGGGGTAGGGGGGTTTTACGCGTAAAAGCCGAGGGGGTGAAGTATTAGGTATGTTAGGAGAAAGAAATATATGTTATGCACTTGATATCCATTAATGTGGATGTTTATCTCAATATCTTTTTATCATGATACATATTTCCTTCGAGCAAGAAAATGTTCCACCTAAATGCTTATTACCGTGTGCACTCTGAGATGTCAAGTGAAAGGAAGACAAAAAAGAGAACCCCTTACCCGCTGGAAAGAACGCCCGGCATGTTGGGTAACGAGGAGTATGTATTTACACCAATAACTTATGCAAGCGTCAATGAAAGTGTGGGGAATCAATCTGTTTATGTTCCTGAAGTAGGAGCCAAATGCCAGGAATAATTCACTGTGTGTTACCCCCACAATTTCTGTCCCTGACCATCAATAAACGATATCATTAAGAAATCATTCGTTGGTAGGCTCTTACTACATTAAATAAGTGTGGAACTACAAAATGTTGATTACTTGTTTGTCATTACCTTTCACAAGTTGTGTTGAATTTTTATATGTTATATAAATGTTCGAGAGGGTATTATGTGAAGTATTTAACATTTAGTATATGTAATATAATACATATTTTGTACTTCCTGAATGGTTATATTCAATTTTATGTCTGTTAGTTATATGTCTTTACAACATTCAGTTTATGTGTCCATTATCTTTATGGTGAAAATACATATATGTATTTATTGAAATATTGTATAGCCTTGATTTTTTGGCAGAGAATAGTTTAATGTAAGAATCCTAGCTTTGGGAGTTAGGGGCAGGAGTTAAAATCTCCTTTTTCTGAGCAATAGGGGGGATTTTAACCTCCGATGTCCGGCTTACAAGACCGGCGCTCTAACGCTGAGCTACTAATGCAGGCTCATCCGAGCAATTTGTTTTCAACTCATCCTGCTAGGGGGGTAAAAACTAGGAATAGTAGGAAGTAAAGAACTGAGGCAATTTGGCCGATGATAATGAAAGGGTGTTCGACTGGTATTCCTCCGATTCAGGTTAGGATTATTACGTCTGCAACAAGAGTTCAAAATAAGAATTGTGTGATAGGTCGGAAGGTTAGGCTTCGTTGTTTAGATGTGTGGAGGATTGGGACGACTATGAGGACGAGGATGGAGAATAGTAAGGCTAGGACGCCTCCAAGTTTATTAGGGATGGATCGGAGGATGGCGTAGGCAAATAGGAAGTATCATTCTGGTTTAATATGTGGGGGCGTAACTAAGGGGTTAGCAGGGGTGAAGTTATCTGGGTCTCCGAGCAAGTTAGGTGAGAACAGGGCTAGGGAGGCTAGTGAGGTAAGGAGAATTGCGAATCCTAGGAGGTCTTTATATGAGAAGTATGGGTGGAATGAAATTTTGTCTGCGTCTGAGTTAAGGCCTGTGGGGTTATTAGATCCTGTTTCATGAAGGAATAGGACGTGGAGGATGAAGACGGCTGCAATAATGAAGGGAAGGAGGAAGTGGAATGCGAAGAATCGGGTGAGGGTGGCGTTGTCTACGGAGAAACCCCCTCAGATTCATTGAACTAGGGTATTACCTACGTATGGGACAGCTGAGAGGAGGTTTGTGATTACTGTAGCACCTCAAAATGATATTTGTCCTCAGGGGAGGACGTAGCCTACGAATGCAGTTCCTATAAGTAATAAGAGAAGGACGACTCCGGTGTTTCATGTTTCTTTGTACAGATATGAGCCGTAATATAGGCCTCGGCCGATGTGGAGATAGATGCAGATGAAGAAGAATGAGGCGCCATTAGCGTGCATGTTTCGGATGAGCCAGCCATAATTTACATCTCGGCAGATATGGGCTACGGATGAGAATGCAGTGGCGATATCAGAGGTGTAATGTATAGCTAAGAAGAGACCTGTTAGGATTTGGGTGGCTAGGCAGAGTGCGAGGAGTGAGCCGAAGTTTCATCATGCTGAAATGTTGGAAGGGGCAGGGAGGTCAATTAGTGAATCATTGACGATTTTTAGAAGGGGATGTGTTTTACGAAGATTGGCCATTAAAGTTCTTGTAGTTGAATAACAACGGTGGTTTTTCAAGCCATTAGTCCTGGTTAGAGTCCTGGCAGGAATTATGACTTTTATTATATATTTATTTTTATTTTGTTTTGTTTTTGGGTTGATTGCGGTTGCGTCAAATCCTTCGCCCTATTTTGCTGCGTTTGGGTTGGTAGTTGTAGCTGGTATGGGTTGTGGTGTCTTAGTAGGTCATGGGGGTCCTTTTTTATCTCTTGTATTATTTTTAATTTATTTGGGAGGTATATTAGTTGTGTTTGCATATTCAGCAGCTTTAGCTGCTGAACCTTATCCTGAGACTTGAGGAAGTCGGCCGGTTACCATGTATATGGTGGCATATGTGTTGGTTGTAGCTGTGGTCTCTGGGTTGTTTTGAGGGGGGTGATATGAGTCTTCTTGGGGGTCAGTGGATGAGTTGGGAGAATTTTCTGTGTTTCGGGGAGATATGGCGGGGGTTGCTTTGATATATTCTTCGGGTGGTTGAATGTTGATTATTAGTGCTTGAGTCCTTTTGCTTACTTTGTTTGTTGTGTTAGAATTAACTCGTGGGTTAAGTCGTGGGGCTTTGCGGGCTGTTTAGGGTAAAATGAAAAGTAGTATAAGTATTAGGGTAAGGAAAAAGATTGAGAGATAGGTTTTAACTATGCCTTGTTGGATGTTACTTGTTGTGGAAACGAGGGGGGTATTGATAGAGGTGATAGCTTTGGGGCCTACTTTTTCTAATCATGTTTGGTCTACTAGTTGGCTGGCAATTAACTGACCTAATATTAGGTTTAGTTTGGGGGTGAAGCGATGAATGATTGCTGGGAAGAAGCCTAGTATGTTTGAGAAGTGATGGGTGGGGAGGGTTGGTGTAGGTGAGTATTGTTTGCTTGTAAGGGAGGCCAGTTCGAGGGCAATGAGGACTCCGAGGATTGTAACTGTTAAGGCAGCTAGTTTTAGTAAGGGGTGTATAGTTATAATAGGGGTTTTTAGGGGGAGAATGTTTGATGTAATTAGAAGACCAGCAATAATACTTCCTCAGGCTAGTCGTTTGATTGGGTTAATCACTGCGGGGTTATTTTCATTAATTGGGGAGAGAGCATTAAATCGTGGGTGGCCTATAACTACAAAGAAAACAATTCGTATGCTATAGATGGCGGTAAAGGAGGTTGCTAAAAGGGTTAGGACGAGGGCTCAGGCGTTGAGGTGAGAGGTGTTGAGGGCTTCGATAATGGCGTCTTTTGAGAAGAAGCCTGCGAGGAAGGGGGTGCCAGTGAGGGCAAGGCTGCCGATGGTTAGGCAAGAAGAGGTGAAGGGGGTGAGGTTGTGCATGCCTCCTATTTTGCGGATGTCTTGTTCGTCGTTTAGGCTGTGGATGATAGAACCTGAGCATAGGAAGAGCATGGCTTTGAAGAATGCGTGGGTGCAGATATGTAGGAAGGCAAGTTGAGGTTGATTTAGGCCAATGGTGACTATTATTAGGCCTAATTGACTTGATGTTGAGAAGGCTACAATTTTTTTGATATCGTTTTGGGTAAGGGCACAGGTTGCTGTGAAGAAGGTTGTAAGGGCACCTAAGCATAGGCAGATGGTAAGGGCAGTTTGGTTGTTTTCTATGAGTGGGCTTATACGGACGAGAAGGAAGATTCCTGCAACAACTATAGTGCTAGAATGCAGTAGGGCAGAGACCGGTGTAGGGCCTTCCATTGCAGATGGGAGTCAGGGGTGAAGTCCGAATTGGGCTGATTTTCCGGTTGCAGCCACGATTAATCCTAGGAGAGGATAAGTTAGGTCAAGGTCTTTGGCTGCGGCAAATATTTGTTGTAGTTCTCATGAGTTAAGGTTTGTTGCTATTCATGCTATTGCGAAAATTAAGCCGATGTCTCCGACTCGATTGTAGAGTACTGCTTGCAATGCTGCGGTGTTGGCGTCGGCTCGTCCATACCATCAGCCGATTAATAAGAACGATATAATTCCTACTCCTTCCCAACCGATGAAAATTTGAAATATGTTGTTTGCGGTAACTAGAATAATCATGGCAATAAGAAAGATTAATAGGTATTTAAAAAATCGGTTTATGTAAGGGTCTGAATGCATATATCATGATGCAAACTCTAGAATCGATCATGTTACGTAGAGGGCAATGGGGGTAAAGATAATGGAATAGTGGTCAAATTTTAGGCTAATGTTGATGTCAAAGGTGAGGGTATTTATTCAGTTTCAGTTTGTGATAATTGTTTCTAGACCTTGATTTAGATAAATAAATAAGGGGAGGAGACTAACAAGGAAGGCGAGTTTTACTGCTGTTTTTACTTGGGATAGTGCTCATTCCGAGTGTTGAGGGTGTGGGCTTAGTGTAGTGAAAATGGGGTAGGCAAGGAGTGTAAAAATGATGATGAGGCTGGATGTTATTATAAGCGAGGTAGGGTGCATAGCTGCTACTTGGATTTGCACCAAGAGTCTTTGGTTCCTAAGACCAACGGATTAGCTGTTATCCTTTAGGAGCGGTTCGAGTGAGCCTTAGAGTTCAACTAAGGTGACGAAGATTAGCAATCTTTGTTGCTGGCGAGCCTCTCTCGGTGAATGAGAGGAGTTTAACCTCCAGTTTCTAGAATCACAATCTAGCGTTTTGGTTTTAAACTACATTCACAGGCAGTCCATCCTCAAATAAGTTCTGGTTTAAGGATTAGGAGGATTAAGGGGAGGATATGGAGAAGAATAAGTAGATGTTCTCGTGAGTGAGATGGTTCGAGTGCAATGATATGTTTTGGGAGGGGGCCTCGTTGTGTTATTAAGAATATATAGAGGGAGTAGCCAGCAGTGATGAGTGTGCCTGCTCCTGTGAGGGCGAGGGTTCATCAGGATCAGTTGAAGAGGGAGGTGATAATCATTAGTTCTCCTATAAGGTTTGGTAGGGGAGGAAGGGCGAGGTTGGCCAGGCTTGCAATAAATCATCAGGTTCCTATTAGGGGAAGTACCATTTGTAGGCCTCGGGCCAGAATTATTGTTCGACTATGGGTTCGTTCATAGTTAGTGTTTGCTAGGCAGAAAAGGGCGGAGGATGTAAGGCCGTGGGCAATTATCAAAATTAGGGCTCCTGTGAAGCCTCATGGTGTTTGGATTAGGATACCGCCTGCGACCAGGCCTATGTGGCTTACGGATGAGTAGGCAATTAGAGATTTTAGGTCTGTTTGACGTAAACAAATAGATCCTGTCATGATTACTCCTCAGAGAGCGAAGATAATGAATGGGTAGCTGAGTTCTTTGGTTAGGGGTTCTAGTATAATTATTATTCGTATCATGCCATAACCTCCTAGTTTTAGGAGCACGGCTGCAAGAACTATTGAGCCTGCAATTGGGGCTTCTACGTGGGCTTTTGGGAGTCAGAGGTGGACACCGTAGAGAGGTATTTTTACTAGGAAAGCTAGGAGGCAACCCCCTCATCATAATTTGTCCGCGTAAGTCGAGAGGGGGATAGGGTTTGAGTATTGAAGAGTAAGTAGTGAGAGTGAGCCTGTGTTGTTTTGTAGAAGGAGAAGTGCCACTAGGAGGGGAAGAGAGCCTGCTAAAGTATAAAATAGGAAGTAGGTTCCTGCATTAAGACGTTCGGTTTGGTTTCCTCAGCGGGTAATAATAATTAGGGTGGGGATGAGTGTGGCTTCAAATATAACATAGAACATAATTACTTCTGTTGCCCCGAAAGCTAAGATGAGGAAAAATTGTAGAGAAGTTAGTAATGTAATATATATTCGTTGGCGATTAATCGGTTCTGAGGAGGTATGGTTTTGGCTTGCGAGGACTATAAGGGGGAGAAGTCAGCAGGTGAGTACTAGTAAGGGTGTAGATAGGGCATCGGTTGCTATATAGTTATTTAGGGAAGATCATCCTGTTTCGGAGAGGTTTTTTAGTCATGTTAAGCTGGCTAGGGCAATAATAAAGCTATGGGCTAGGGTAGTTGGTCATAATCATTTGGCAGGTGTTAATCAGGTTGTTGGGACTAGCATAAGTGTGGGGATTAGGATTTTTAGCATTGTAGTAGGTTAAGGCTTTGTAGGCGATCGGTGCCGTGTGTACGGGCGGTTGCAACAAGGAGGGCAAGTCCTGCACTTGCTTCACATGCTGAGAAGGCTAATAGAAGTATAGGGGAGGCTGAGAAGCTTGTGGAGTCTAGCTGAAGGGTCCAGAGGGAGAGAGCGACGAAAAGGGAGAGTATTATTCCTTCTAAGCAGAGCAGGGCGGAAAGGAGGTGGTAGCGGTGGAATGCTAGGCCTGCTAGTCCTAGTATAAAGGTTGATGAGAAGGCAAAGTGGACGGGGGTCATGTAGGTAATTATGGACTTTAACCATGAGCTTTTGAGCCGAAATCAAATATTTTAATTAAACTAATAACCTATTCAGCTCATTCTAGGCCTCCTTGAATTCACTCGTAGATTAAGCCTAGGGTGAGGAGGGCTAAGACTAAGGAGGCTCATAGGAATGTTAGAGTTGGTGTTTCTAGTTGGTCGCCTCATGGAAGGGGTAGAAGGAGGGCAATTTCTAGATCAAATAAGAGAAAAAGAATAGCAACTAGGAAAAATCGGAGGGAGAAGGGAAGGCGGGCGGATCCTAAAGGGTCAAAGCCGCATTCGTAGGGGGATAGTTTCTCGTGGTCAGGATTTATTTGAGGAAGTCAGAAGGAGACAATAGCAAGAATAATTGATAGGGTAGTTGCGATTGCAATGACTGTAGTAATTAAGTTCATTATCTTTCCTTGGACTTTAACCAAGACCAGGTGATTGGAAGTCACTTATACTATTTAATACTAGAAAGATTATGAGCCTCATCAGTAAATTGAGACGTAAAGGAAGAGTCAGACAACGTCTACGAAATGTCAGTATCAGGCAGCTGCTTCAAACCCAAAGTGGTGGTCGGATGTAAAGTGGTGGCGAACTTGGCGCATAAAACAAACGGCTAGGAAGGTTGAGCCGATAATGACGTGGAGGCCGTGGAAGCCAGTTGCGACGAAAAAGGTAGAGCCGTATACTCCATCTGCAATAGTAAATGGGGCTTCGTAATATTCTATAGCTTGGAGGCATGTAAAGTACCCGCCTAGAAGAATAGTTAGGGCTAGGGATTGAATTGCTTGTTTTCGTTTTCCCTCTATAATGCTATGGTGAGCTCATGTTACTGTTACACCGGAAGCGAGGAGGACGGCTGTGTTTAGAAGGGGCACTTCGAATGGGTCTAAGGCAGTAATTCCTGTGGGAGGTCAGCATCCGCCTAGTTCAGGGGTGGGAGCTAGGCTTGAGTGGTAGAAAGCTCAGAAGAAGCCTAGGAAGAAAAGAACTTCTGAGGTAATAAAGAGGATTATTCCATATCGGAGGCCTTTTTGTACGGGAGGGGTATGATGGCCTTGGAATGTGCCTTCTCGTACGACGTCTCGTCATCATTGAGCTGTTGTGAGGGTTACAAGGATAAGTCCTAGGGTTATTAAGATGGAGGAGTGGAAGTGGAATCAAATTGCTAGTCCTGAGGTTATTAAAAGGGCACCTACGGCGCCAGTAAGGGGTCATGGGCTTGGGTCAACTATATGATAAGGGTGTGCTTGATGGGCCATTATACGTTTTCTTGTAGATACAGGCTTAGTAGTAGTACGAAGACGTAGGCCTGAATTATTGCTACTGCTACTTCTAGTAGTGTAAGCAGAAATAGGAGGATGGCTGTTAGGATGGCAACTGTTGGTATGAGGGGGAGGAGGACGAATGCAGCAGTAGCAATGAGTTGAATAAGTAAATGTCCAGCTGTAAGATTGGCTGTAAGTCGAACACCTAGGGCAAGGGGGCGAATGAATAAGCTGATGGTTTCGATAATAATAAGGACTGGGATTAGGAGGGTTGGGGTTCCTTCTGGAAGGAGATGGCCGAGAGCGTGGGTAGGTTGATTACGCATTCCAATGATTACTGTAGCAAGTCATAGGGGGACTGCTAAGCCTATATTTAGGGAAAGTTGTGTGGTAGGGGTAAAAGTGTAAGGAAGGAGTCCTAGCATGTTGAGGGTAATTAGGAAGATTATTAGGGAGGTGAATAAAGTTGCTCATTTATGTCCTCCCGGGTTTAGAGGCAGAAGGAGTTGTTGTGTAAAATTGCTGATGAATCAACCTTGTAGAGTTAGTAGACGATTGTTTAATCATCGTGCGGAGGGGGTGGGGTATAGGATTCATGGAAGTGTTAAAGCAAGTGCTATTAATGGGATACCCAGATAAACTGGGCTTATAAATTGATCAAAGAAACTTATTGCCAAGGTCAAGTTCAGGCTTCTGTTTTAGGTTTTTCTGTGCTTTGGGGGGCTGGCTCGTTTGGGTATGTGTGGGATATAACTTTAGAAGGCAGGATTGTAAGGAAGATTAACCAGGAGAAGGTTAAAATGGCGAATCAGGGTGCTGGGTTAAGTTGAGGCATGTCGCTGAGGGTGGTTGGTAGTCACCAATCTTTAGCTTAAAAGGCTAACGCTCTGTACCGATTTAGCTTCTTAGCGAGGCGTCTTCAATTATTGATGAGGTTCAGTTTTCAAAGTGTTCTAGTGGGACAGCTTCTACTACAATAGGCATGAAGCTGTGGTTAGCACCACAGATTTCGGAGCATTGACCATAGTATACCCCGGGGCGGTTAACAATAAAGGTGGTTTGGTTTAAACGTCCTGGGACTGCATCAACTTTTACTCCGAGAGCGGGAACAGCTCACGAGTGAAGGACATCTTCGGCGGAAATTAAAACTCGAATGGGGGAGTTTATTGGAATTACCATTCGATGGTCTGCTTCTAAAAGGCGAAATTGGCCTGGCGTTAGGTCTTGTGTGGGGATTATGTAAGAGTCGAACCCAAGGTCTTGGTAGTCTGTATATTCGTAGCTTCAGTATCATTGGTGACCTATAGCTTTAATAGTGAGGTGAGGGTCGTTAATTTCATCTATAAGGTAAAGAATTCGTAAGGAGGGGAGAGCGATTAGGATTAAGATAATAGCTGGAAGAATTGTTCAGATAATTTCAATTTCTTGGGAGTCTAGAATTAGTTTGTCTGTAAATTTAGCAGTTACTATTGCTACAATAATGTAAAGTACTAGTGTGCTGATTAGGAAAACAATTATTAAAGCATGATCATGAAAGTGTAGGAGCTCTTCTATAAGGGGTGAAGCTGCGTCTTGAAATCCAAGTTGGGAGGGATGTGCCATTAAAGTTTAAGATACGCGGGGGTTTAACCCGCAATTTTGCCTTGACAAGGCAGTGTAATGGCATTTTACTAGTATCTTATGAAGAAAGTGACAGAGCGGTTATGTGGTTGGCTTGAAACCAATTTATGGGGGTTCAACTCCTCCCTTTCTCGTTAGTTTGAGCGAATTTGAACGAAAGCTGGCTCTTCAAATGTGTGGTAAGGAGGAGGGCAGCCGTGGAGTCATTCCACGTTAGTTGCTGTTAATTCTACTGAGAGAACTTCACGTTTTGCAGCAAATGCTTCTCAGATAATAAATAGGAACATAATAACTGCAACGAGAGAAACTAAAGATCCGATTGAGGAAATTGTATTTCATAGGGTGTAGGCATCGGGGTAGTCTGAGTATCGTCGAGGCATTCCAGCAAGGCCTAGGAAGTGTTGTGGGAAAAAGGTTAGGTTAACCCCTACAAACATTACACCGAAGTGCACTTTTGTTCATGTATCGTGTAGTGTATAGCCTGTAAATAGAGGGAATCAGTGTACGAAACCAGCGACGATTGCGAATACGGCCCCCATTGAAAGAACGTAGTGGAAGTGGGCTACTACGTAGTATGTGTCGTGAAGGACAATGTCCAGTGAGGAGTTTGCTAAAACAATTCCTGTTAAGCCTCCTACTGTAAAGAGGAAAATAAATCCTAGGGCTCATAACATTGGTGTTTCTCATTTAATGCTTCCTCCATGTAGGGTGGCTAATCAGCTGAAGACTTTTACACCAGTCGGAATAGCAATAATCATAGTAGCAGATGTAAAGTATGCACGTGTGTCAACGTCTATTCCTACAGTGAATATGTGATGGGCTCAGACAATAAAGCCTAAGAGACCAATAGCCATCATAGCTCAGACTATTCCTATATACCCAAAAGGTTCTTTTTTACCGGAATAGTAAGCAACGATGTGGGAAATTATTCCAAAGCCTGGAAGAATTAAAATGTATACTTCTGGGTGTCCAAAGAATCAGAATAAGTGTTGATAAAGGATTGGATCTCCACCCCCCGCAGGGTCGAAGAAGGCGGTGTTTAGGTTTCGGTCTGTTAATAGCATCGTAATGCCAGCAGCTAGTACTGGGAGGGATAGAAGAAGGAGAACGGCTGTAATTAGTACAGCTCAAACGAATAATGGGATTTGGTATATTGAGACTGCGGGTGGTTTTATATTAATAATTGTGGTAATAAAATTAATGGCTCCTAGAATTGATGAGACACCTGCCAGGTGGAGGGAAAAGATGGTTAAATCTACTGATGCTCCGGCGTGGGCTAGGTTACCAGCTAAGGGAGGATATACAGTTCAACCAGTTCCGGCCCCGGCCTCAACTCCTGAAGAGGCTAAAAGTAGGAGGAAAGAAGGGGGGAGAAGTCAAAAGCTCATATTATTTATTCGGGGGAATGCTATGTCAGGGGCTCCGATCATTAGAGGGATAAGTCAGTTTCCAAAGCCTCCAATCATAATTGGTATTACTATAAAGAAAATTATTACGAAGGCATGGGCCGTAACAATTACGTTATAAATTTGGTCGTCTCCTAGAAGAGCACCAGGTTGACTAAGTTCTGCTCGGATAAGTAGACTTAAAGCTGTTCCAACTATTCCGGCTCAAGCACCAAATACTAGATAAAGGGTGCCGATGTCTTTGTGATTGGTTGAGAAAAATCAGCGTGTGATTGCCACAGGTAGGATGGCTGAGTTTCAAGCGGTGGATTGTAGCCCCATAGACAGAGGTTTGAATCCTCTTCTTACCAAGCTCCGAGGTGTTTAACATATTAGATTGCAAATCTTAAGAAGCAGGCTAATCCCTGCCGGGGCTTTCCCCCGCCTATTATGTTTAGGTTAGGCGGGGGAAAGTAGACAGATGCTCGCTGGCTTGGGCGCTTAGCTGTTAACTAAGATTTTGCAGGATCGAGGCCTGCCTGTCTAGTAAGGCTTTAGCTTAATTAAAGTGTCTGTTTTGCATGCAGTAGATGTGGGTTAGTGTCCCGCAAGTCTTAACAGGGACTGGGAGATTTTCACTCCCGCTTAGGGCTTTGAAGGTCCTTGGTCTGGATGCTATCCTAAGTCCCTAGAGTGTGAGGAGGGCTGTGATGGCGGGTGCAAGGGGAAGTATGAGGATGGTGGCGGAGGTCGAGATGGCTAGGGGAAGGCTTGGTTGGGAGGTGTGGAAGCGTCATGGGGTTGTGCCTGAAAGATTATTAGGGAATATTGTGAGGGTTATTGCGTAGGAAAGGCGGAGGTAGAAGTATAGGCTTAGCAGGGCGGTTAGTGCAGCTACAGTAGCTAGTACGGGAAGATTTTGTTTTGTTAGTTCTTGTAGAATTAATCATTTTGGTAAGAATCCTGTAAGTGGGGGGAGGCCTCCTAAAGAAAGGAGAATTAAGGGTGTTAATGAGGTAACGATTGGTGCTTTTGCTCAAGAGATTGCTAGAGAATTAACGTTTGTTGCTTTGTTGATTTTGAAGATGAGAAAGGTTGAGAAAGTCATAATAAAATAGGTTAAAAGTGTCAGTAAGGTTAGGGAGGGGGAGAATTGGATGATAAGGGTTATTCATCCTAGGTGGGCGATTGAGGAATATGCTAGGATTTTACGTAGTTGTGTTTGGTTCAATCCACCTCATCCTCCAACTAAAGTAGATGTAATGCCTAGCATGATTAGGAGGGAAGAGTTATTAGGTTGGACTTGAAGGAATAGGGCAAATGGGGCAAGTTTTTGTCATGTGGATAGGATAAGCCCTGTCGTCAAGTCTAGGCCTTGGAGGACTTCAGGAAGTCAGGAGTGTATAGGGGCTAGTCCAATTTTGAGGGCTAGGGCTAGTGTAATTATTGTGGTTGGTAATGGGTGTGTTATTTGCTGAATGTCTCATTGGCCGGTTAATCAGGCATTGGTTGTGCTTGCAAATAAAAGTATGGCGGCAGCGGTAGCTTGTGTGAGGAAATATTTTGTGGTTGCTTCAACTGCTCGGGGGTGGTGGTGTTGTGCTATTAATGGGATGATAGCTAAGGTGTTGATTTCTAGGCCTATTCAGGCAAGTAGTCAGTGTGAGCTTGCGAATGTAATTGTTGTTCCTAAGCCTAGGCCAAATAGAAGAATGGCAAGAATGTAAGGGTTCATTAGCAGAGGCAGGATTTTAACCTGCGTGTTTGGGGTATGGGCCCAAGAGCTTGATTTAGCTGACCCTGCTAGGAAGTGGTGTAGTGGAAGCACTAAGAGTTTTGATCTCTTCAGGTAGGGTTCAAATCCCTTCTTTCTAAGGAGTTGGGGGGACTTTAACCCCCATAATTCACTCTATCAAAGTGGTCCTTTGCTTCAGGCACAGCTCCTTGAGGTTATAGTTGAGGTGGTAAGCCTGCGAATGCAATTGGAAGTGCTAAATGTCAGATGACAAGTGCTAGGGTTAGGGGAAGGAAATTTTTTCAGATGAGGTGCATAAGTTGGTCATATCGGAATCGGGGGTAGGATGCTCGGACTCAAAGGAAGACAATTGATAGTAAAGCGGCTTTGGTTATAAGGTTTACGGCGGTTAGTTCTGGGAGGGTTGGGATATGTGAGGCTCCTAGGAAAAGGGTGGCTGAAAGTGTGTTTATCAAGAGGATGTTGGCGTATTCGGCTAGGAAAAATAGGGCAAATGGCCCTCCTGCGTATTCTACATTGAAGCCGGAGACTAGTTCGGATTCTCCTTCAGTTAGGTCAAAGGGCGCTCGGTTTGTTTCTGCTAGGGTGGAGATGTATCATATGGCTGCGAGGGGTCAAGCGGGCATTACAAGTCAGATACCTTCTTGTGCAGTATTAAAGGTTTGAAGGGTGAAGCCGCCTGTAAAGATAATAATGTTTAGAAGGATTAAGCCTAGGCTAACTTCATATGAAATTGTTTGGGCTACGGCTCGGAGGGCCCCAACTAGGGCATATTTTGAATTTGATGCTCAGCCAGATCCTAGAATTGAATAGACAGCAAGGCTGGATAGTGCTAGGATAAAGAGGATGCCAAGATTTAGGTCGGCGACTGGGTATGGAAGAGGTATGGGTGTTCAAAGCGTGAGGGCTAGGGTTAGTGCTAGTATAGGTGCTAGGAGGAATAGAACAGGGGAGGAGGTAGATGGTCGGACTGGCTCTTTAATGAAAAGTTTTACTCCGTCGGCAATGGGTTGTAGGAGTCCGTAGGGCCCTACCACATTAGGACCTTTTCGTAGTTGTATGTAGCCTAGGACTTTTCGTTCGATTAAAGTAAGGAAGGCAACGGCTAGGAGAACAGGAACAATAAAGGCCAGGGGGTTAAGTAGGTGGGTAATTAGTGCTGAAATCATAGTTAGAGAGAGGATTTGAACCCCTGTTTAAAGGGCTTAGGCCTTTTGCAATCTGCCGGGCTCTGCCACTCTAACATGCCATTCTCTCAGGCACGGGGGCGCACCCTTTTGCCTAGTTTAGATGATTTCATTAGGTAAGGGTGAGGCGTGCCTGGGGTATAGGCCTCTTCTTTTCGGTCCTTTCGTACTAGAAAAGATTGGCTTCATAGATAGAAACTGACCTGGATTACTCCGGTCTGAACTCAGATCACGTAGGACTTTAATCGTTGAACAAACGAACCCTTAATAGCGGCTGCACCATTAGGATGTCCTGATCCAACATCGAGGTCGTAAACCCCCTTGTCGATATGGGCTCTAGAAGGGGATTGCGCTGTTATCCCTAGGGTAACTTGGTCCGTTGATCGGTGGGTACCGGATCATGATAGGTCAGAAATTCTGTTAGCTAGAGTTGTAGCTCTTGCTTGTAGGAGTATGGGAAAGAGATTATTGGGATTGTTCTCCTATTCCACATGGGGGTTTTGTGCTACCCCATGGTCGCCCCAACCGAAGACATTAGGACAGGTGGTCATTAAGTTCGGGCCTTTAGTTTATGGGGTTCTTAACATGGTCTGTCTTGGTGTCTAAAGCTCCATAGGGTCTTCTCGTCTTATGTATTTATCCCCGCTTCTGCACGGGAAGATCAATTTCATTGACTGGAAAGAGGAGACAGTTAAGCCCTCGTTATGCCATTCATACAGGTCTCCATTTAAAAGACAAGTGATTACGCTACCTTCGCACGGTCAAAATACCGCGGCCGTTAAACATATAGTCACCGGGCAGGCGGGACCTCTTATTCTTTGGTTTTGCAAGAGGCGATGTTTTTGGTAAACAGGCGAGGCTTAAAAAGTTTGCCGAGTTCCTTCTCTTTCTTTTAGTCTTTCCCGGGGAGCACACCAGTGTGGGGTTAACGGTATGGTTTAGGACGATTTTCTAGTTTGTGTTTATACGTTTGTCCAGTGCCCTCTTTGTTTGGGGCCGTTATTGTTCGGTGGTGAGTCCGTTCCGATTTACACATGTGCTGGGAGAGAGGTTATTAGCTCTCTTATTACTCATTTTAGCAGGGTCACCCCCATGGATGCATGGGGAGGCTCGGTAATATTAGGGGAATAAGATTTGGGTATCAGGATATGGGGAAGGTTGGTACGTCCGAGCTTTAACGCTTTCTGTTAGGATGGCTGCTTTTAGGCCCACCGGAACGTTTTGCCTTAAAAATTATGATCTTTATCCTCCTGGAAAAGTTGTGTCTTTGTTCAAAGGGGCTGTACCCCCTTTGACTAACTCTTGCGGTTTCTCTTGATCATCAGGTGGTTAAAATTAGTATGAAGGGAGAAGCCATAAGGCTGAACTTTTATCCAATTCCCGGGCAACCAGCTATAACTGAGTTCGATAGGTCTGTCACCCCTACTCGAAGTTCTTCCCACTCTTTTGCCACAGAGACGGGTTTGCCCTATAAATAGGCTGTCTTGGAGTAGCTCACACAGTTTCGGGGTTTCAAACTAAAGTTCGCTTTGCTTGAAGATGCTGGCTAAATCATGATGCAAAAGGTACGAGGAAAAATCTCTGCTTTTTGTGGCTTTACTGGTCTGTTTCATCTCTCTTTCGGCTTTCCCTTGCGGTACTTTTTCTATTGCGCCCATGAGTCCTTTTCTGTCTCCCATACTAAGGAGGAAAAATGTTTTGTTTAATAAGTTTAAGTGTTTTTGGGGTTATTTATATTTGTTTGTTGGGTTTGATTGGTGGGGCTAGCTAATGGGCGTCAGGGTGATCCGATTTGCACGGATGACTTCTCAGTGTAAGGGAGATGCTTTTCTATCTTAGCTACACTCTGATTTAACCAAGCGCACCTTCCGGTACGCTTACCATGTTACGACTTTCCTCTCCTTTGCGGTTGTTTGGGCTTAGGAAAAATTCGGGTCCAGTTGCTTGGGGAGGGTGACGGGCGGTGTGTGCGCGCTTAAGAGCCGGCTTCAGCGGAACACTCTACTTTCTGCTTACTGCTAAATCCTCCTTCAGTTGCATGTTTCAATGCATCATTCGTGTTCGCTGTAAGGCAGCGAATGTAGCCCATTTCTTCCCCTCCCATGCACTACACCTCGACCTGACGTTTTGGGCTGTGCCGATTATGCTTACTATTAGTCCTTCACAGGGTAAGCTGGCGACGGTGGTATATAGGCGGAAAAAGCTAGGGGGGGTGAGGTTGAACGGGGATTATCGGTTCTAGAACAGGCTCCTCTAGGTGGATGTTAAGCACCGCCAAGTCCTTTGGGTTTTAAACTAGTGTTCGTAATTCCCAGGCGGATGTTTGATGTAGTAAACGATCGATGTTTAGGGCTAAGCATAGTGGGGTATCTAATCCCAGTTTGTTTCTTAGCTTTCGTGGGTTCAGGCAGGGTAAAGCCACTTTCGTAGTTGGGGTTCACTTCTTCGGAAGCGTATAACAGCTGTGAAGAGGTTCCGCTTTAGTTGAATATTTTCCTTAACCACGCTTTACGCCGTTATCTGTCAACTTGAGCCCCTCGTATAACCGCGGTGGCTGGCACGAGTTTTACCGGCTCTCTTAGCTTTAACTAAGTCAAGTTTTCACTTATGGCTTAATATTTATCACTGCTGGATTCCCTTGGGGGTGTGGCTAAGCAAGGTGTCGTGGGCTACAATTGGATGTGTGCCTGATACCAGCTCCTTGTTCCCGAGAAGGGTATTAAGGGCATCCTCACAGGGGGGCGGATACTTGCATGTGTAAATCTAGCTAAAGCTGACAGTAAAGTCAGGACCAAACCTTTGTGCTTACGGGGCTTTCTAGGGCCCATCTTAACATCTTCAGTGTTATGCTTTAATTAAGCTACGTTAGC